GGTTCTTTTCTTGTTTTCTTGAGTGATTTGTTCTACAGAGACCGAACTCCTCCAATCCAATTTTTATTCATAATTGGAAGTTCCTACGAGATAATAGAAATAGATCGGTGAACCTTGGAAAAAGGGTTCTTTCACTTTGATTTTACATTATCAATTATGTAAAAAAAAATAAATCAAACAAATGGAGAAAAGCCGGCTATCGGAATCGAACCGATGACCATCGCATTACAAATGCGATGCTCTAACCTCTGAGCTAAGCGGGCTCACATAACATAAATTGGACACGTATACTAATTTAGTAAACTGCGTAGATATTAACTGTTCATTCTTAGCTATTTCATAAGAAATATGATATATAGAAAAATGAAAATATAAAGAATAAGAATATAAAATTTCCAAACATATTGTATATCGGAATATGTTATTATATAACATACCTATTAATATAGCGATATTTAATTTAGATATATTTCTAAAATAGATGTTTATCAATAATCAATATCTTAATTAGAATTAAGCTAGTAAGATTTTTTTTACGATTCTATTTTACTTTTTTTTATTAAAATATAAAAAAAAGCTTTTTTTACAAGTAAATAATTTATTATTTTAAGATAATTCTAAATTAATAGAATGATTAGTTATAGCCATTTTATTAGTTGTAGTTATGGCTATTAATTAAATAATTAAATTTTAAATTAATAATACTAAAATTTTCCTTTTCATTTTTTTTTAGTTATATTATAGAAGGTCTGCCCTAAGAAAAGGATAAGAATAAAAATGAAAGATAAAAGTGCAATCCAGATCATAATAAAAGATTTCTCCAGTTTCAGTCGGAAAGGTGAAAGCTAAGACGAAAAAAAAAAAGAATCGACCCTTCAAGTATTTAAAATAGCACGATAAAAATGATAGAAATAGGGGTATTTTAATAAATATATTTATATTAATAAATATATTATAGTATAATATATATGTTATGCGGTATATATTGAATTTCTGATATAGAAATGATAGAATCATTTCTGATTGGACCAAATAAGGTCCCCGATATAGATGAAAGAAAATAGACAAGAAATCAAATAGTATAAAACACTTTTCAATATAAGAACGGGTATCTAATGAATTCAACGATTCGAGCATAATATAAATGAAAGAAAAAAAGGAGGGGTCGGCATCATAATGTGATCCTAATCACAGCACAAAACAAAAAAAGGGGATATGGCGAAATTGGTAGACGCTACGGACTTAATTGGATTGAGCCTTGGTATGGAAACCTACCAAGTGAAAACTTTCAAATTCAGAGAAACCCTGGAATTAAAAATGGGCAATCCTGAGCCAAATCCTGTTTTATGAAAACAAGCAAGGGTTTCATAAACTCATAAACCGAGAATAAAAGAGGATAGGTGCAGAGACTCAATGGAAGCTGTTCTAACAAATGGAGTTGACTGCATTGTGTTAGTAAAGGAATCCTTCCATCGAAACTTCAGAAAGTATGAAGGATAAACTTATAGACATACATATAGTACTGAAATACTATCTCAAAATGATTAATGACGACCCGAATCTGTATTTTTTATATTTATATGAAAAATGAAAGAATTGTTGTGAATCGATTCAAAATTGAAAAAAGAATCGACTATTCATTGATCAAATCATTCACTCCATCATAGTCTGATAGATCTTTTTAAGAATTAATTAATCGGACGAGAATAAAGATAGAGTCCCATTATACATGTCAATACCGACAACAATGAAATTTATAGTAAGAGGAAAATCCGTCGACTTTAGAAATCGTGAGGGTTCAAGTCCCTCTATCCCCAAAACGACCTGGTTGACTCCCTAATTATTTACTTTATCATTTTGTTAGGGATTCAAAATTCGTTATGTTTCTCATTCATTCTCATTATACTCTTTCACAACCGTATCTGAGCGTAAATTTTTTTCTTATCACAAGCCTTGTGTATGATATATATGATACACGTACAAATGAACAGCGTTGAGCAAGGAATCCCCAATTAAAAATTTGAATAATTAACAATACATACCATTACTTGTACTGAAACTTTAAAAATAAATTTTTAAAGATCTAAGAAATCCTATCAGGGACTGTATAATACTTTGTAATACTTTTTTCATTTTTGTAATTGACATAGATCCAAGTCCTATATTAAAATAAAATTAGGATGATGCGTCGTGAATGGTCGGGATAGCTCAGCTGGTAGAGCAGAGGACTGAAAATCCTCGTGTCACCAGTTCAAATCTGGTTCCTGGCACATAAGTAATTTATGTGAGTATATATTCTATAAATTAATTGATATGGGTCGACATACATATTTTATTTATTATATTGAAAAATAAATAGTATAGATCATGATACATATTTATCCATCTTAAGTGTCGGAGATATATCCCTTATATTTATCATATGTATGTAAAGTATACAAAAGAATTCCATTATTTTTCCTCTTGTTTTTTTATTTGTCCATACTGTTTCCCCTCTCGT